CTAATCTTACTCTAGAAAAATAAAAAAGAAAATTTCAAGCAAAAAAAAGACTCTTAATGCTCCGGGCGAAAAGATGAAATCTTGGATTTTTGCGCATATCCCAATCCTTATTGATTATCTCATCACAGTTAAAATTTTCTTTTTTATTTTTACTTTTTTTTTATAAGTTCATTGAAGAAGTTTTATTTGCTCAGTAAGTTACTCCCACCCCTTTTTTTGTTTGTCCACTACTTCTTATGAATCGAAACAAACGAGTTCCGATAGAACTGGAAAATCAAATAAATAGTAATCTTTGACGAACAGGATCAATAATCATTATTATTTCCACACAAGAAAAGGAATTTTCCACCCTTTTCTTGTGTGGAAGATTAGGAAGACGAGTAATCCCTCCTAGAATCATTTGTTCCTTTCATTTATCCGCGTGTATTCTCCTCCTACTTATGCCTATTATCTATTAGAATTCGATTCTATTAGGTACAAAAAAACTATTGATGCATTACATGGCATTTACAATCTGCCAATGGGAGGCCTAGCATAGTCACAACACTCCCATTTTGATTGAAAAAAAGAAGGGGGGATCAAGTAGTCTTCTTCACAATATACATACTATTGCTAGGAATGGGATACAAGCAATTTCCGGCATCTCGCAGAAAAACAGTATAAACAAAGCAAGCAAAACATTTTCCATGATTTTTTTGAATCATACATAATTGCATCGATCACAACAATTGGGCTCTTTTTACCAGCTTGATGAATCCGTGGATCTAGAAATTCATTTCGGACAATTGAACCTTCTCAAACTGTTTCTTTTTTAGAACCAAAAAGATTTGTGCCAGAATAACAGATGCCAAGAAGAACAACAAACCTTGGACACGTAATGGATCTTGAAGTACTATTTCTGCATCTCCCTGACCAAATCCACCCACATTGGGATTACTCGTTAATGGTTGATCAAGCTTGATAGATTCACCCTCTGAAACAAGAAGTTCTGGTCCTGGAGGTATAATATCAACCACTTGGTGTCCATCCGATGCGTCAGCTATGGTTATTTCATACCCCCCTTTTTCTTTACGTACTATTCTGCTTACTATACCTGCTGCTGTAGCATTATAGACTGTATTGTTACTCTTGTTCCCATCGGGATAAATCTGACCTCTTCCCCTGTTCCCACCTACATATATGGGATACTTTAAGAAGTGAACGTCTTTCTTAGTATCAGGGTCCGGGGAAAGAATGGGAAAGACGATTTCACTATATTTCTGACCAGGAACAGGACCTACCACAAGAATATTTCTTTTAGTGGGGCGATAACTCTGAAAAGACAGATTGCCTATCTTTTCTTTCATCTCGGGAGAAATACGATCGGGGGGAGCTAATTCGAATCCCTCGGGTAAAATAAGAACAGCCCCCACATTCAAAGCCCCCTTTTTCCCATTAGCAAGAACTTGTTTCAGTTGCATATCATAAGGGATTCTAACAACTGCTTCAAATACAGTATCAGGAAGCACAGCTTGTGGAACCTCAATATCCACGGGCTTATTAGCTAAATGGCAATTGGCGCATACAATACGCCCAGTTGCTTCTCGTGGATTTTCATAACCCTGCTGCGCAAAAATGGGATATGCATTTGAAATAGATGTCCGAGTTATGACATATATCATGATCGATACGGAAATGAATCGAGTCATCTGTTCCTTTACCCAAGAAAAGGTATTTCTATTTTGCATGGTCCAATTATTGATCCCGGAAATTTCTACAATAAATTAGGTAGGTAGCTAGTATAGTTCCCTATCCACGATTCTGCCATTGTACTGGAGGGGGAATCCCTTAGACGGGTAGAAGTATAAAGAGTGAGTCAGATTAAAAATGGTTTGTTTATGTACGAAGTAACATTCGGATTTGATTGATATCGGCAGATCAAATGAGTTCTTCATTCATTCATTGAATGATAAACCACTACAAGTGAAGGAGATACACGATTTAAATAATGGAAGATCCAATATTTCAAAATTGTATCTAGAATGACTGGAAAAGTGGAAACAAGACCAGATATAATTTGATTGTTATGAGCAAATCCAAAATCTTTGTAGACCGAACCAATCATTAGTTCCCAACCATGGGGCGAGTGGAATCCGATACATAAATCAGTTAATAAAAGAATAGAAAAAGCTTTTATTGTGTCGCTTAAGTTATAGAGGAATTCCTGAACCCAAGAATTAAGAATGACAAGTTCTTCATTACCCAGAATAGAATAACCACTTAGAATAGCAAAACAGATTATATTTGTCGAGAAATGCAAAATTATATGGATATGATCTTCATTGTGCATTTTGACCAATTGTATTGTTTCTTTGTGGATTCCTATACGAAGCTTTTGTATCTGTGTCTCCGGGTACTCCTTTATCATTTCGTCCAACAGGAATAGTTGTTCTAATTCTATGAATCTTTCTAGAACGTTCTTCTCTTGAATATCATTCAAAAAAGTTTCGGATTGCCTTGTATTCCACCAATTAGTAACTAAAGGTTCCAGACTTTTATTAAATGAGAGAGAGATCCACCAGGGCAAAAAGACTATAGATGCAAGATATGGGAGGGGAGTCAATGCTTTCTTTTTTGGCACTTTTAATCTGTTCTGTAAATTGTTAATGAAACTGCTTCATTCGCCGACTCTATCTGATCCGATATTTCTATGAAGCATGAGTTCTATAACAAGGTATGGAACCTATGGATCGGATCTATTCCTTCTTTTTTTTTTTTTTTGAATTGTTTAGTCCTTGGATCTAGAAAGAATATAGAAATAGAATAAAGGTCCGTTTCGAATGAAGAAATAATCAAGTTCCCAGATATCTCAAGTGGTCAAATTCGAACCAATTGTATCTTCATTTGTTCCTTTCGATGAATGCCCGAAAAACCACTTGAAGTAATGAATATTATTCGGATTTCGAGACGAAAGAACTCCCCCTGGATCAATCAATTATTTCGAAATGTTTCACTGGCTACCCCCAACCCAGGAATAATTGAGGGGATATTTCTGAAGAATATTGATGATGAAATCCGAAATGGGTGGCAAAACAAGAGAGAAATTGAATAGTTATGAGAGATCCAATCGTTTGGTCATCAAGGAGCAAAAGAAAGGATAAAAAAAAAGAAACATCGATTGACGAAAGAGAGATAATTTACGAGATACGATCCATCTGTATCTAACGTATCAATTCAAAATATTGGTCCTAAAAAGATGAATTCTGTACTGTATTCCGAAATGTTCTGATATGTGTGATGAATACATACTTATTAGATTTGTTACTAGTATGAAAGAATTGAGTTTAGTTCCATATGTAAAAAAAAGAGTTTTGGTGGATAAAAATAGCTTCTTATTATGGTTGTTCCGTATTCGTCCGCTTGCTTTATTCTATGGGCCACAACACAACGGTATTACCAACGGAACGGGGGAAATAGAATCGAACATGTTTTGCTCGAATAAACGTTCCGAAGAAACTTCAGTTATATTAAAAAGGGGATTCCTGAGTTCCTTCCCTCATGCGGAGAAAGCATTCATTCTTCAGTTCATTTCAAAATACTTCAATTGGTACGCGCAAGAAATAGGCCGATTCAGCAGCTTTTTGTTCAATTTCTCGTGGAGTAAAATTCTCATCGGTACGAGTCAAGGGAATGGCTCCCTGGCCTCTGATTTCCATATAAAGGACACGACGAGGATAAAGACCCTCTTTAACTTCCATTCTGATTGACTGGATATCTCTCATAAGGAATCGAAGGAAGATGCGACGATTTATTCCAGGAAATCCCCAACGAAAAATACACACTATTCCTTCTTTTCTATCAAAAAGATCATAACCACTACCTACATTCCACGAAATTGTGCACCCCAAATAGGAACTAATGAACAGACCAGCGATCCCGTAGAAAGACATCACGATTCCTTGGGGAAAAAAAAGGATTTCCTGAGAGGGAAATACGGATATCAGATTCCTACCAAGATAACTGGAAGTTCCAACCAATAAGAATCCTAGTGAACCTAAAAAAAGGATACAGGCCCAGCAGAAATTACTTGTTTTTCGAGACCCCGTTATAAGTTCTATCCATATACGTTCGGATTGCCAGTTCATACTCGATCCAGTTGCATTCTATTGGAATTGAGAGAATAGAATAAGCCAAATGAATTTGACTTTACTTTTTTTTTTGTTTTGATCCCGAAGTAACTCTCATCAACTAGCACTATTATGATGTAAACCATTAGGAGTAATTCATCGAATTGGTTAGATAGAAAATAATAACATCCCCTTCATATGATCCCACTATGTATATCTACATACATATAGATACATTGACTTTCTATTTCAGATATTCGCTGATCTATTTGAAAACAAAAACAGCTATACCCACATACAATATACATGCATTTATCCATATATCATGGATCTGCATGCATAACAATAACAGCTTTTTTATTTGTGCTCGGAGGGAGTCACATGTCGTACCGTACCCTATTCCACTAAAAGATATCTGTATTATGATCCAAGTCCAAGTGTTAAAATAAATTGATGAGATTTGATCCCATCGGATCTAAACAATCTTGTTTTTTTGAACATGAAGAGATAAAGAAGCCATTGCAATTGCCGGAAATACTAGGCCCACTAAAGGCACAAAAATAGAGGGTAAATTGAAATCTGTCATAGAATAGGTGCCTCGATTTAATATTTGTACTTATTATAAATTTGTACTTGTTAGAAATATATCTTATGATAAGTATATTTATTATAAGTATATAATAAGTGCAAGGAATGTAGAACTCAATAAGTGTACCTATTCATCTTTCTACACAAAATATATGTATGATAATCCGCTTTTTTATTCTTGTTCTCCCGTCCTTATCTTATAATAAAGAGTTTCTTACGAGTTCCCTAAGGATTCGTTAGAATACGATCCAACAGGGATTCATAGTAAAAAAAAAGGAGGTTCTCGGGAGATATAGATAGAGAAATATGCAACATTTCTATTATAGATTTTCATTATTCTATATATTAATACGTAAGAAGGAAGGGAACATGAAATTCTTTTCATTTTCCCAATTCTATTCCGCAGAAAGAAGAATTCACTCTTTTCTCCTCTTTATTTTATAGAGGGTTCCTGATTTCTAATCATCAATAGGGGTAGGATAAAAAATCTGGAGAAAATCAAAATCAAAAAAGTAATTATCCGAAACTTCGGATTCTGACTATAGAACTTATGTCACCAAAGAAAACCCCATTCTTCTTATTTGGACTTTGATTGCGATGAACTAAAGTTCGCTACAAATAACTGAGCCTAGTACTAGTGCTCTACTTTAATTTTGAGTCAAGGGAAAGAAACCGTGTAGCTGAAATAACTCACTCAGAACACCTTTTAAAGGGTTACGTGGTACGATTGGATCAAATAAGCCCTTATGGAATGAATATTCAGCCGCTTGTGAACCCTCGGGTACTGTCTTATTCAATGTTTGTTCAATTACTCTTTTACCCGCAAATGCAATGTAGGCATTGGGTTCAGCAATAATGATATCCCCCAACATACCAAAACTGGCTGTCACTCCACCGGTTGTAGGAGATGTAAGGATTGATACATAGAATAACTTTTTATTTGATTGATAATCATATAAAGCGGAAGATATTTTAGCCATTTGCATCAAGCTCAAACTTCCCTCTTGCATGCGTGCTCCTCCAGAAGCACACACCATAATAACAGGTAAAGATCTATTAGTAGCATACTCGATCAAACGGGTGATTTTCTCGCCTACTACGGATCCCATACTACCTCCCATGAACTCAAAATCCATAACCCCCATTGCTATGGGAATACCGTTTAGTTGACCTATGCCTGTTTGAACAGCCTCAGTTAAACCTGTCTTTCTTTGATACGAATCGATACGATCTCTATAAGGCTCCTCTTCCGAGTGAAATTCAATGGGGTCGATAGAGACCATGTCTTCATCCATAGGATCCCAAGTGTCCGGATCAATCGAAAGTTCGATTCTATCTGAACTACTCATTTTCAAATGATATCCACATTGTTCACAAATATTCATTTTTGACTTAAAAAATTTCTTATAATTTAATCCATAACAATTTTCGCATTGAACCCATAAATGTCTGTATTTTTGATTTATATCGAAATCATTCGATCCTTCTCCTATATCACTGTCATTACCGCCAGTTCTTATATTAGAATTCCCACTATCACTACCACTTATACTTTCACCACTACAAATATAACTATAAATGTAACTATCAATACGGATTTCAGAACGAAGATAACTATCAATGCAACTATTAATGTGATTATTCCAACTATATTTAGTATCATACATGTCACAATCATAGTAGCGATTGTCACTCTTAGACCCATTATTCAGATAACTAGAAAAAGAACTTTCTAGTTCACTCAGAAAAGAACTATCATTGTCAATCTCAAAAATCTGATTTTCAATATCAAAATATACGGAATAACTGTTACCATTACTATCCCTAACTAAAAAAGTTTCATCAGAGATGAAACTCCAAATGTCCCTGACACCTAAAAAATGATCAACATTACTGCAACTATAACTGCCACTATCGCTCCAACTAGGAATGTTTTTATCCGTATCATTTAGAATGGGGTCTTCACTTCCACTGGTATTTCCAATAGGACAGCCAAGACTGTCCATTGATTTACTTAGCCCACACCTGTGTTCTAACTCCTCGTTAGACAATATCGAATTGAACCACCATTTTTCCATAGAGCCTTCCTGCCCCCTATTTGAAAATACAATAGATGAATAGTCATTCGATGAATAATCATTTTACTATTTCATTTCCTATCGGAATAAGCATATAGATCCAATTACTAGGATCATTAACTAATAACGAGTTAGCATTGAAAGAAATGATTCTGGGAATCCGGGGTATCAATTCACTATATATGATGGAACCTTTTCTTCAATTAACGAGGGGTTTCTCCCATGTCATGTACAAATTCTCATCGAAAAGATAAATATTTGCTCCCTCCTATGAAGAATTCATTTTCGTAGAATCTTGTATAATAGAATATTAAGTGCTTATTGCAACACGGAATGAAAGGGACAATATACAGGATGGGTAGAAGGAGTTGTGACCCTTGGCTTGATCTATGGTCCGAAACTACGGGATATAAAATGATCCACCAATCCTAAGGATCCATAGGATTAATTATGGATCCAACAATAGAAGCATTGAGTTGTTTAGTCTTAGATCTTATCGTGTATTTAGATCTTGTATATATATAAATAGGTAAGGTATGTACTAATATATGCAAGATATATGCAAATAGATAGGATCTTCATTCTTTATTCGGCTCAATCCTTTTAGTAAAAGATTGGGCCGAGTTTAATTGCAATTAGGGGAACGAGCGGGAATTACTGGATTACAAGGTATCCACTGCTTTGAATTCGAATTTGATCTCCTTCCATACCTCACAAGCAGCAGCTAG